TTTTCTAAAATGCCCAATATATGTGTTACATCTTCTATGCGAAAATGTTCTATTTTCATAAGGTCTTCTTGACTGTTTTTAAAAAGGTCCGATAATGTATGTATATTGGACTTTTTGAGGCAATTATAGATCTTAGGAGGCAATTCTAATTGGTCAATATAAATATATTTGAATGCTATTTCTTTTTTATTTTTCTTTAGTTTAATCAATCTATCATGAAAAGTAAAAAGGGGTAAAGTAATCTTGTGTTGATTTTTTTCTAAATGTAAGTTTTCTTCTTCTGCATATAGAAACGGAATAAATAAATCAATCAAATTACGAGAGGCTTCATGAAGTGCTTCTTTGGGAGTTAAACTTCCGTTTGTCCAGATTTCGAGAAAAAGTATTTCTTGCTTTTCATTTCCATTTCCGTAAGAATGAACACTATGATTCACATTTCGAACAGGCATGAATACAGCATCTATGGGATAACTTCCGTCTTGAAAATCTTTTGGCAGTTTTATACGATTCCGATAACCGCGATTCCTCTCGATTTGTAATTTAATACACAAATCAATTGGTTCTCTTAGGCTAGCGATATACTGTGTATTATCAACGATTTCTACAGAAGGTGGTAAGATGATGTCTTGAGCAGTTACATACCTGGGGCCCTTGACACAAATAGACGCATCGCAAGTTCCATACAACGCACTTCTCAATACAATTTCTTTCAAATTCATTAAAATTTCATGGACTGATTCTTGAATACCCGTTATAGTAGAAAATTCGTGTGGTATTTTCGCGGATTTTGCACGTGTGATACATGTTCCGTCTATTTCGCTAAGCAACGCTCTTCGCATCGCAATGCCTATTGTGTCAGCTTGACCTTTCATAAGTGGAGATAGAATAAAGCGTCCATAATAAAGCCGCTTACTGTCGGCTCTTGATTCAACACACTTCCACTGTAATGTCCGAGTGGATATGGTTACTTTCTCTCGAAGCATAATAATATTATTTTTTTTTGATTAAATCATTGAATTATTTATTTCTCTTGGAATTTCGTTAATATTTATTCTTACACGCGTCTTTTTTTAGGGGGCCTACAACCATTATGCGGCATAGGAGTTACATCCCGTACGAAACTTAATAATATACCACTTCTACGAATAGCTCTTAATGCCGCATCTCTTCCGAGACCAGGACCCTTTATCATGACTTCTGCTCGTTGCATACCTTGATCCACTACTGTACGAATAGCATTTCCCGCTGCGGTTTGAGCAGCAAACGGTGTCCCTCTTCGTGTGCCCTTGAATCCACAAGTACCGGCGGAGGACCAAGAGATTACCCGACCCCGTACATCCGTAACGGTCACAATAGTATTGTTGAAACTTGCTTGGACATGAATAACTCCTTTTGGTATTTTACGTGCATTTTTACGCGACCCAATACGTCCATTCTTACGTGAACCAATTCTTGGTAAAAATTTTGCCATATTTTTTTATCATCTCAAAAACTAAGTCGAAGATCTATGGATATATCCATTTCATGCCAAACTGGATCCTTTATTTTATTTTTTATTTGTACATCGGATTTTTTAGAGAGTTCCTGTTTAGAAAACTTATCCTTGCCTTTGTTTATGTCTCGGGTTGGAGCAAATTACTATAATTCGTCCCCGTCGACGTATCAGTCGACATTTTTCACAAATTTTACGAACGGAGGCCCTTATTTTCATATTTTTCATTCCTTAATTTTGAATATACATATTTTTGAAGAAACTAAATTTCATTAAATTTTGAAATCTGGAATTGTATCCCTCGAAAATGAAGTTGAAAAAACTACCAAATCATTCGAATTTTTGTTGCGGAGTTTATAAATGGGATGTCCTCTCGTCAAATTAGAACGATTTATATTTGACTCTATCCTGTGGTATATGTATAAAACAAAACTACGTTGGGTTTTTGCTGGGATATAACCTAAAACCCAATCCTCATTATCTAACCAACCAAACCCTGTAACATACCATCGGATATCAGAAGGATTACCATATATAACACAAAACTTCTCCACCAATTCTTTCTAGTCGAGCCTCCCGGTCTGTCATTATACCCCGAGAAGTAGAAAGAATTACAATCCCCATTCCGCCTAAAATTCTAGGAATTTTTTGATAGTTAGAATAGATTCGTAACCCAGGTCGGCTGATCCGTTTTAAATTTAGACTAGTTTTATATAATACTTTTCTATTCCTTCTATGTCGTAGGGTTAAAACAAAAAAAGTTTTGTTGTCTTCCCGGTGTTTCCTCACATTTTCAATAAAACCTTCTTGTAAAAGTATTTTAATAATGTTTTCGCTGATGTTAGTAGATGCTATTTGAACGGTTCCCTTTCTATTCATGTCAGCATTTCGTATGGAGGTTATTATGTCAGCAATAGTGTCTCTACCCATGATAAACTAAATTTTTATTGCCCCCGAATTTTGTATAATCAACATACTTTATTTTTTTCTTTTATTAAAAAATTTTATTAAATAAAGAAAGGTATATGCACGAAACAAAATTGACTAATTTATTTGAATTTAATCAATTTCATTCAATTCAAATATTATAACTATATGATGTTTCTAGTTTATATCTTAGAATCTCATCTTATATCTTATAATATCTTATAATTACTGTTCTTAAATAATGCTTTATTTTATAAAACTTCAGGTGCTAATGAAACTATTTTAGTAAAATTTAATTGTCTCAATTCTCGGGTGATTGCGCCAAAAATTCTAGTTCCCTTTGGATTTCCGTCTTGATCAATCACAACTGCAGCATTGTCATCATATCGTATTATCATACCGTTGTCACGTTTGAGTTCTTTACAAGTACGTACAATTACCGCTCTGATCACTTCGGATTTTTCTAAAGGGGAGTTCGGTACTGCTTCCTTTATTACAGCAACAATAACATCGCCGATACGCCCGTATCGGCGATTATTAGTTCCTATGATTCGAATACACATCAATTCTCGGGCTCCGCTGTTATCTGCTACACTCAAATGGGTCTGAGATTGGATCATAGCCTTTTTTGAATCTATTATTTCAATGCAAAAGGAAAAAAGAAATATTGTTTGTTCAAAAAAAAAATAAACTTGTGATTTTTTTCATCTCAACGGCCCGGCCCTTTTTCCTTTGGTTCTATATTCCTAATCGCTATCCCGAAATAATGAATTGAGTTCGTATAGGCATTTTTGAACCCGCTATTTCAATAGCTTTTCTGGCTATATTTTCTGCTACTCCACCGAGTTCATAAAGTATTCTACCGGGTTTAACTACAGCTACCCAATATTCGGGAGCTCCTTTTCCCGAACCCATACGCGTTTCCGTAGGTCTTACAGTAACGGGTTTGTCGGGAAATATACGTACCCATATTTTTCCACCGCGGCGTACATTTCGTGTCATGGCCCGACGTCCCGCTTCTATTTGTCTAGACGTAATCCAAGCGGGTTCAAGTGCCTGAAGAGCATATCGACCAAAACAAATACGATTACCCCGATAAGAAATTCCTTTCATTCTTCCTCTATGTTGTTTGCGGAATCTGGTTCTTTTGGGGTTATAGTTGATGTTTGTTTCGCAATTTCATCTCTACTACAGAACCGGACATGAGAATTTCTTCTCATCTAGCTCCTCGCGAATGAAATGATTATGATTAAAAAAAATCTACATGTCGTTGATAAATAATATACTGAATCAAATACAAATAATATTATACTATACTGAATCTTAGAATTCCTTTCTCATCGATTTTTTTTAATCTATTTATATTTATTATAAGTTTATAATTATAAAAATAAAAAAATAAATTTGTATCTCTTTTTTTATATACTTTATATATAGAACTATACTCTTTATTTTTCTATATATATATAGATATCGAAGATTTATAGATTTAGAATTTTAGATTTAGAGATAATTATTTCTATTTATAGATTTGTAGATAATGTCCTGAACATAAAAACCTTCGCGGGCGAATATTTACTCTTGCAATTGTAATATTGACTTCATTTGTAGGATTAACCCATAAATAACTTCTCAGAATAAATGGAGTGTCTTTTGGTTCCTTTCGCCATCCCGCCCAATAAATCATTAAAATTCGTTTTCAATAGAATCCTATGTATTTACAGGTTCCGTCGTTCCCATTGCTTCTTGTTAATGGTTAGGTCTTAATTATACAATGGAGCCGTTTGTTCGTTTTGTTCTTGAGTCAATTTTTTTAGTCTTTATTGGCTCGAGGCTCTTTATTTTTTTGGTCTATAAACGCATTCAGTTAATTATATTATAGATCTATCCTATACCGGTATTAATGCTTTATTACATTGGCTTTTATGAGATGATTCATAAACCTTACATATTGAAGTTATAGATCATATATCATCGATCTCTTTCTTTCTCTCATCTTTTCATTTATCTGCATAATTTTTTATTTTGCTTTACAATTCATAATCAGATTGGTTTTTTTTTGCAAAACATATTTCAATTGTTACAATGAAATGACTAATATAGCCTATTTTGACTGCCTTTTTGGATTCAGATCCAGATAATACGAAGCAATGGATTGGTTATTAGTTCTATACTTATGAGTTCATAGTATGGATCAGTCTATTTTTTTGTAATCCTGACCCTAAAAAAACCAACGAGTCACACACTAAGCATAGCAATTATATTAAATAATCAATCGAATTTTTGATTTTATCCAACCCTATAGAATTACTCTTTTTTTTATTGGTAAAAAAAAAAGAATGAAAGACTTTGTCATTTTTTTTATCGATACAACCAACTCGACTGAGGGTTTACTATTCCTCGTCTACAAATGTCCAAATTTTGATTCCTAATACCCCATAAATAGTTCTAACTGCATAGGAAGAATAATCAATTTGAGCTCGAAGGGTTTGTCGAGGAACCCGACCCTCTCTAATCCACTCGACGCGTGCAATTTCTTTTCCGTCAAGGCGCCCTGCAATTTGTACTTGAATTCCTTTTG